CAAAAAACGGTCGATAATATCAGAATCTGATGAATCAGCCCGGGTCGGTTTACTAATGGGATGCCCTAATGTGTTACAAAAATTCGCTTTAGACAATGATCCAATCAGAGGAATAATTGGAACTATTGTCTCGAACTTCTTCATAGCATTATTTATTAGAAATGAATTTTCTAGCATTTGACTTCGTACCACTGAAGAATTTAGTCGTACGCTTGAACGATAGCCCAAAAAGTCAAGAGAATACTTGCATAATTGGTTTATATCGATCCTTCCTGGTTGAAACCACGCATAAAAATGATATTGCCATAAAGTAACAAGGTAATATTTCCATTTATTCATCAGAAGAGGCGTATCTTTTGAAGCCAGAATTGATTTTCCTTGATATCTAACATAATGCATGAAAGGATCTTTGAAGAACCATAGGATACACTGAAAATCATTATCAAAGAAGACTTTGGCAAAATGTTCTATTTTTACATAGAAATAGATTCGCTCAAAAAAGATTCCAGAAGATGTTGACCGTAAATGATAAGATTGATTACGGAGAAAAAGAAAGATGGATTCGTATTCACATATATGAGAATTATATAGGAACAAGAATAATCTTGGATTACCTTTTGAAAAAAGGATAATATGTTTCTTTGGAGTAATAAGACTATTCCAATACTCGTGGAGAAAGAAACGTAATAAATGCAAAGAAGAGGCATCTTTCACCCAGTAGCGAAGGGTTTGAACCAAGATTTCTAGATGGATGTGATAGGGTATTAGCACATCCGACACATAATCTAAATGTGAAAATTTGTCCTCTAAAAAAGGAAATATGGAATGAATTGATCGTAAATTATGCGATTTTGCTATTTCTTTCCTTTCTAAAGAAGATACTAATCGTAGGGAAAATGGAATTTCCACAATGACTGCAAATCCCTCTGAGATAATTTGAGAATACAAATTCTTGTTGTGCCCAAAAAATGGATTTTGGATAGAATCATTAGCTGAAAAAATCAAAGGATTCTGTTGATACATTCGAGTAATTAAACGTTTCACAACTATTGAACTAGATTTCTTGTCATAACCTGTATTTTTGAACAAAATCGATCTATTTAAACCATGATCATGAGCAAGTGCATAAATATACTCTCGAAAAAGAAGTGGGTATAGGAAGTCATGTTGTCGAGATCTATCTAGTTCGAAATATCCTTGAAATTCCTCCATTGGAAATTTGATTTGACCCCAAAAAGAAAAAAAAAAGGTAGGGGATTTATTGGTTATCAAATGATACATCGTGCGATACAGTCAAAACAAGGTATTCTAGTAAGAAAAGAATAAATACCTCGTAGACAGGTAGACTCATTAACGGACTCTCTATCCTCTCTTTTTCAATCGAATTAGTTTATATTCGTTATAGGATAAGAAGATGGATTAGAAATCCTTTATTTTTCATTTCAACCCAATCGCTCTTTTGATTTTGGAAAAAAAAATATCTTTATCAATATGCCGCTTCTTCTACACATTTATGTACAACCTAGAATAGGAAATAGCTAATAGTTAGGACTCATTAAAAAATGGATAATCATCCATTCATGGAAAAGCCCTTCCCGTACCAGGTACTAATATCTTTTTAACGTGTAATTAGATCGGGTAATCAGTCAAATTAAGAAATTATGAACAGAAGTTCGTTGCTTTTTCTTTCTTTATAATTAATTGAGGTCATAGGACTCTATCCATTTATTCATTCGACCCAACTCTGAATTAATTTCATTTTTTTCTCACTAAGAATTCAAACAAGGTTTTGAACCGATCCAGTAAGAATGAAATATTTTCAGAATTCTCTATTGATACGACATGCTGTTTTTTCCAGTCATTCCTTTCAGGATCAGTCGTGGTCTTACAAACTCTACCGAAGGTATGAACGAATCCGTTACTTCATATAAATGTGTAAAATATGCTAGCCGCACTTAAAAGCCGAGTACTCTACCGTTGAGTTAGCAACCCGAAAAAAAAATTAGGATATGTAGATACAATTGGAAAAAATAAAGAAATTCAATTGCACGACGCAATCAAAACATCGAACTAGCAATAAAATTCAAATTGATTCTAAAATTATGAATCTAAAAAATAAAAATAAAGAGATCCAATAAGAATAATCAAATTTTCAGATAAAAAAAAAGCAATTTGGATAGATTGACTCTTCTCGTTTATGTTATCCATTTTTTTTTTAACCAAAAAAGACTTCTTGTTTGTATCACAAAAAATCGAACGAACCCATATATATAGATATTTTTTTTATTGTGAATGAAGTAAAATAAAAAAACGAAATCTAAGAAAGAAAAATATAAGAAAGATAAATAGATCCCTTTCTACACGATCGAATTATATTTGTTCAATACACTGTTGTCAATATGAATAGTTAGAAAAGAATACAATAAAAAAAAAGTATAAATAGAGCAAAAGAAGAGGAAGGGAGTGGGGAAAGTATAGTAGAAAAAAAAAACTTATACTTATACAAAGCTATATACGAATCACCCACACCCTCTTCTTTTGTATTTCATTAATTGACTTTCCTTTAATTAAGACGAAATTCTGTAAAAACAAACCCCCGCCTTCTTTAAAATATCATAAACAGTTCCTGTAGGTTGAGCGCCTTTTTCAAGAAAATATAGAATAGCAGGAATATTTAAATACGTTTGATTATTTATCGGATCATAAAAACCCACTTTCCGAAGATCTCTTCCTTCTCTTCGGGATCGAACATCAATTGCAACGATTCGATAAACGGCTCATTGGGATAGACGTAGATAAACTAGAACCCCCCCTAGAAACGTATACGAAGTTTTCTCCTCGTACGGCTCGAGAAATTAGAATATAGATATGTCTATGTATACAATTCTAATGTCAAATAGATCTATAAAAGCATTAAATCAAATAAATTAGACTATGATTATTTAATACTTTTTTTTTCTTTATCAAAAAAAAAGAATTTGTATTCTCAAAACTCAAGTTGAGTAACTCTGAAATAGCTCAAAAGAAAACCCTTAGGCATTTGATTTTTTGAGTGGTCTCTAACCCCTTTTTCTTTGTCTCATTTAGAATCTATTCGGACTCCTTATTCTTGATCTAGTTGTCGAGACAATTAAAAAAAAAGATATTTCCTTGTTCCAAAATATTTTCTCTTTGCCTTGAATCATTGGGTTTAGACATTACTTCGGTGATTTTTAATCGTTTCAAAATGGCAGCAACATGCCCCTTTTTCTGATTTATTTCTATCAAAGAATCATAAACGGTTGATTCCCGCACGATACACTTTGGATCAAAAGAGTTTCACTAATTCCAACAAATTTTCCTTTTTTGGATTTGAAACTTGCTCGAATTGGATCCTTTCGATTTAGAAAATAGACTACACTTACGAAGTTGTTCCAACTTATTAATTGGCACTAACCCTAGATCCTTGCCCTGAGAAATGAATCAATACTTTCTACTCGAGCTACATCACATACTGTTTACACTACAACCCAAGAAAAAATGAGGTTTCTAGTGGAACAGAACAAAGGATGTCGAGCTAAGAGCACCTTCATTCCTATAGAATCAAAAGGGTGGGTGTAAGAATCCACAACTGATCATGTCCTTCAAGTCGCACGTTGCTTTCTACCACATCGTTTCAAACGAAGTTTTACCATAACATTCCTCTAGTTTGGAACTGATATGTAATTGATTCAATTAGGGAATCATGAATAGTCATTTGTTCGGTCGTTACATTGCTTTCTAAAGAAGTCTTAGAAAGAATTCAATTTCACCCTCGATTTTCTTTTTATTGGATGAATGCAATATTTTTATTTTATTTATTAATTATTAATTTCTAAATATTAGAAAGAAAAAAGCTCTTTGTATTGAATCTACATTGCATCTTCAAGTAACTTGAGAGGATATATTCAACAATCTTAGACTTCTTCGAATATTAAATACTCATAAGAAATCATTAAATTCAAATAGTTATTGAATTGAAAAAAAACCTACCCGGATATCACTATTTGATGAATAAAGTTTTACTAAAGATTACATTTATCATCATAAATAATCTATCTTTGAATTAAACCTAAATCTCAGTGATTAAAAAAATATAGATAGATAGAAAAAGAAATTTATTTCTTTTTTTCGTGGAGTGGATAAAAAAAAGTTGATGTAAAGGAAGATTTAGGCTCTTTTTCTTTCTGAAAAAGAAAATCATAAAAAAAAAAAGAATTCCCTCTATCAGATAGACTGAACAATTGTCAGTGGAATGAATTATGAATATTCAATATAGAATATTTCAAATGAACGGATCAAAAATCTTTTTCAAAAAACCAAAAAACGTTATCACTGAAATAGAACGACAATAATACATTAAGCATTTCCTCATTTTACGCGTAGTTTCTTTGACTGGTGGGGGTTCGTTCAATAATTTTTATTTAAAGTAATGGAGAATAGAATATAGAATGTATGAATTACCCCCTGTCTATATTATTCCATATATTTACAATTATATATGAGAACCAAATCAAATACGAAATGAAATACCTAAAAATGAGGTTCAAAGAAAATAGATATGTTATATGTATGTAATTGATTATTTCTTAATCCAATTTGTACAAGCACAGCTAGTGAAATTGATATCTTACATTGTTAATTAATTCTTATTATATGGCACGTAAGACTTTTCGAAGTAACTAACTTAAACTTCAATATGAATATTCAATATTCAAAGTATAAGGGGATGGGCATACGATGAAAAGCGCATTCAACCTCTTTCTTTTGCAATCCCCTTTATTTCTTTATTTCCAATTCTTCGAATCTATGTTCCTAGATCACAACTCGATTCAGTTCCATCTATATCTATCTTATTTGAATTTAATTTGTGAAAAAATAGGATTTAAAGAAGAATAGAATCATTAAAAATCAGAAACAAGAATCACATAATATCCAATATTTGACTCTTAAAGAGTAAAGAAGACAGTTCAAAAAGACAACCTTTCTTTATTCTGATAATAGATATTTCTATCTATATAGAGAATAGGTATTCCCTGGGACGGAAGGATTCGAACCTCCGAATAGCGGGACCAAAACCCATTGCCTTACCACTTGGCCACGCCCCATTTCGATTTCTATTCAATACTAATAAACACTAGTATTGTTTTTTGTTATTCGTCAATTCCAATCCAAAATATCTATGGACTCTATTGTTCCTAGGGTTTTGACACGTGTAGAGATACAATGAAACTGAATTTATTGATCATTACATATAATTCAATTAAGATATTGTATAAAAGTATGATTTCTTCTATTCTTTTTTAATGTAAGAATTGAAGGATTTTTGATTGGTTGAGTTCAAAGAAGGATTTTTTGGTATACCTTACTCTTTTTTTTTTCATTTTTAAGGGATATCAATTATCAATAACAATAACTCAATCAAAATACAATTTCCAAGAAAAAAAAATGTTTGTTATGCTTAATATCTTTAGTTTGATCTGTATCTGTCTTCATTCCACCCTTTATTCGAGTAGTTTTTTCTTAGCCAAATTGCCGGAGGCCTACGCTTTTTTGAATCCAATCGTAGATTTTATGCCAGTAATACCCCTTCTCTTTTTTCTCTTAGCCTTTGTTTGGCAAGCTGCTGTAAGTTTTCGATGAGATCTTTAATACTGTCCTAGACATGATTTATTCGAAAAAAAAAAAATCGAACAATGGATAAGATCGGATAAGTCTCACAGCATGAACCCTCGATTCAAACAATTCTTAGATAGCTGCAAGAAATCTGACTCACTCTCTTTCCTTTCCTCATTCTGATTCTTTTTCATTTATTGAAAAACCCTTTTAGAGTCATCCCAAAATAGGAAAGATATCTTTTTTTAATAAAAGACTCGACTCTTATTCCAAATGAATTTCTGAGAATTCTTTTTGATTTTTGATTTCGAGAAACCATTTTGTTTATTGGTGTCAAAATAGGATATGGGGTAGAAAAATGGAGAATCTATTCTCTTTTTTTTTTCAAAAAAAAAAGATCTTGGAGATTGTGTAATGCTTACTCTCAAACTCTTTGTTTACACAGTAGTGATATTTTTTGTTTCTCTCTTCATCTTTGGATTCCTATCTAATGATCCAGGACGTAATCCTGGACGTGAAGAATAAAAAGGCCTTTCTTTTTACTTGCTTAATTTTTCAATGTTCTTACTTCGGATTTTCTCTATTGTACATCCTTATTTATTATATTAAATAAAAAAAAAACAAAAACAAGGGAAAGGTTTTGAAAAAAAATAAATAAAATACCAAGTCATCAACGGAAACGGAAAGAGAGGGATTCGAACCCTCGGTACGAAAAACTCGTACAACGGATTAGCAATCCGACGCTTTCGTCCACTCAGCCATCTCTCCCAATTGAAAAAGGATAATTACTATCTTACATTACACAAAAAATAAGGCTTGAAAAAAATCCTTTCTTTATCTCTCTTTATTCTTTTTTTGACTATATTGATATATACAACTTTAATATATACTACTTTTAGAAGCAATCCCATTTAGATAAAGAAAAGGTTCTAAAGAGATATTTCGAATAAAAAAAAATAAAAAAGCAAGAATACCTCTTCTTCCGAAAGAGCTTTTTTTCTTTTCACGGCCTGGCCTGGTCAGTACCTAGCCGGGCCATTTTTTCTTCCATTCCAAATCATAGATAAAATGATTTGTTTGAAAACAAAAGTGCTTATTATTGATTATTGAAACAACAATCAGAAGAAAGAATCTTTCCATTCCTATGATATGGAATTTCATTCTATAGAATCAAAGTGTCATTTTTTATTGTATTATTATTATTCTTTCTTTTCTTTCCTTCTTTTTTTCCAGTAAAGGAAAAAAAGAAAAAAAAAAAATAAGGAACTGTGGATTGTTGTGCAATGCATTCTTATGTCATAACATAAATAGTTTTATCGAGCCCTACCTGTTCTGTCAAAAATCCTCCAGCAAAAGAAAGAACTTGTTCTTTCTTTCTTTTAATTTTGAATTAGGAGTGTTCTTTTACTAATCTGATTAGGTCTACTAACATGACAAAACCAAAACAAACACACCAATGCTATAATTTTCATCATTATTTTGTTTTGGATCCTATCTTGATTACGTCCGATTACCTTTTTTTGTTCGACAAAAGTTTCATTTATATACAATAATCGCATTGTAGCGGGTATAGTTTAGTGGTAAAAGTGGGATTCGTTTTATTAATCCCTTTTCTAGTTAAGGGATCTCTCGGTTTGATTTGATTCATATTCCGAAAAAAAAACTTTTTTTCTTAAAAGGATTTAATCCTTTACCTCTCAACGAAGGATTCGAGGAAGAATATACATTCTCGTGATTTGTATCCAAGGGTCAATTAAAAATTGACAAATTGGATTATTTAATTGCGAAACATAATTTTTTTTTAATTGGATCAATACTTCCAATTTAATGAGTATTAGTAAAGGATCCATGGATAAAGATAGAAAA